CAACCCAGCAAACCACTACACTATTACTATGCCCCTATTAGTAAAGCATGTACTTCTTGCAAGGCTGCTTCATGTGACAGACATCGCAAAAGTAGTCCGTCGAACTATCGCCGATAGAGGGCATCGTTCAAGTATACGATTTTTGAACCCATCAGGGTTTCGCAGTCAACCATTTGATAGCCCTGTTCCTGAATATACAGAAAGGGCTTCGATGAGCCCTAGATGTAAAGGGCTTTTTTCCCTTCTAAGCAATTAAAAGAGCGCGGAATTTGACCTCCCTCAAATGGATGGATCTAGGATTGATTGTGGAACCGAGCAGAGAGAACCCGGGGCGGGCAGGAAGATACGCTAGGCGGAGTAGTAGCTCTGGAGCAGGTTCTTCGACTGGATCAATGCATGTATGAATCCTAAAAAAATCCCGAAGTCTAGAAAAAACTTGGGTTATGGTAGGAAAGGCGGTCACAGGAAGAAATGCCTTACCAATGAATAGATTAGTCTACTAACGTCAACAATCTCTTTCTTCATATACGATACCGCCCGGTTTGATATCCGAAACAATAGATATGACACAAGAAAGAAAGATAGATATTCCCATGGTAGAAATAGGACAGTTGCACTAAGGAAGAGAGCTAGGGATTTGATAAAGGTGATAAGACAGGGTTCCAAACCTGCCTTAGTCTCAGGTTGAGAAGCCCTTGGATAGATCCTTGCATAGTCTATTCCTGTTCGAGTAGCTAGAATCTCGGTCGGCCTAGTCTTCTCTGTAAGTGCGCCGGTAACCTTTGGCTAATAGCTAGCCTAAGACAAGAGGCAATAAAGCAGAGCTAGCGAAGGGGGACCAAAAGCAGGAGCTTTTTAAGCGCGCTCTGAAACAAAGGAGGCAGATACGTGAATGAAGTGAGATCTTGGAACAAAGGCAATGGGCGTAGGGTTTGATCCTTCGCACCGAAAGGACCCGACCCGGGAAAGAGCCCCCTTTTATTTTAAGTTAAGGAGCGCGCGGGAATCCATTCTAAGGTAAGCCATTCCCGAGGAAGACTTCCTGCAGTATGGAAGCTGCTACGTGGAAAAAGTCCATAGGCCATAGGTGAGATGAAGAAAAAAGAAGGCTCTTCTGGTCGAATAAGAGAGACTTTTGCTTCAAAGGAAGAGCGGTGGGTGGGGTAGGAAGGAGGGTCGAGAATAGGTTTATTCTTTAAAAAAAGGTACATGTTTCAGGCCTTTAGAAAGGCAGGGCAGTTTAACATGGGAAGAGTACCGTACCACAAACCTATTAATTAAAGTAGAAAGTAAAACGAAAGGTATGAGGAACCGTTTTCTCCTCCGGATAAGCCTCGGGAACTTGGTTGAATAGTACATTCAATTAAGGAATTTTTCTCCATGAGTTAATATTAATAGCAGTTACTATCTTAGTGTTAGTTTGGGACTTCTGCTTGTTTGTTGGGAATCCTAATTTTAGAGATATATCGAGCCTAGGAGCAGGCGCGCTCTTGTGTTGATTGCTGTTTATTATATTAAGTTAGTTAAGGTGTGAAGGTTGCTTCTGCTGCGTTAAATATCGTGCGTGGTAGAAGCTTTTTGTTTAGTTGATTCGGAAGCGGAGTCAGAGTACCGCCCCGACAATCTGTCTTCGAAACCGCTCTAAGTTCTTTTCTTTGCCAAGCGGCTTTTAAAAAGGCCTCGTATAAGGGCTAAGAGAAGACGGGAAGGAAGATCACTAATACCAGTTAGCGCTATGGACAGATTCCCAGACCTCAAAGGGAGGCTTGCCTTTTTTTTGAGTTTAAGTTATATACTGGCCGTTTGGGCCTTAGCATAGGCCTACCAAGACTGGCTAATTTCAAGGACTTGGTACACTGGCTCACTTTCGTGGAAAGCGCTCTCGGATGGCATTATCTAGAAAACTATTCCATGAGGTGAAAGTTTCGAGGGCCGGGTCACTCGAATCCAGGCAGACGTATACCTTAGTTGCTGCGACGGTAATGTCAGTTTCACTTTCATCATGGCGAGAGTGGAAATTAGCTCAGTTTTTGGTCTCCTATCTATAGACGTGTGCTTTCATGTCTGTCGCCGGGCCGATATTTAGGTTGTGGCCAGCCACCTTTGTAGCTCCTGTATAGTTGTGATCCCCGCATCCCTCTTCGACCTCATTGAATAGCGTGTCCCATTTGTTCGTGGAGCCTTAGTGGGAAAAGAGGATAGGCGGGACAGACTCTGACTCGTACAGCCCAACTGGTCCAGGGCATGGAGCATACTATTTTACAACCAGCGGAAAGAAGTTAGCCGGCTAGCGCACTTCGGTCACTCAAGGTAGCCCCCTATCGAACGCATCTCTCAGATAGACTTTTTTTCCCTGTAGGTGTAGTAAAGTAAGTAGTCGGCCTAACCTTCGGTTCCCGTAACCAAGTTTTTCTTTTTTACTCCTTATGTCTTTTTTCTTATTTAATCCATACTTTTTTAGAAGTGTAGAGCCATAGGGGGGCCCCAGCAGAGAAAACAGTAAGGATAACGAGCGCTCCGCCCGTCAAGCGGGCGGCAAGAGCAGCGGGCAAGTGCTTGGTAGGCCAACAGCCGGCATTGCAAGCAAAAAGAGAGCCTCCGCCCGTTTGAGTCGTTGCGAGACGGAAAGCGTACCGGCAGTTTGAGTCGCGAAAGGGCCGCTATATAAATAATAGATATATATATATCTAGAAACAATAAGATAATCATTTTATTTATCTAATTGTTCATTCCTGGGAAGAGGAAGAAGCAGATAGAGCAAAGGCCTCCCCTTTTCTTTCCGTCCGCTCTTCCCGAAGTGAGCGAATTGCATGTAGAGATCCATAGGGGCTTATAGTTTAATTGGTTGAAACGTACCGCTCATAACGGTGATATTGTAGGTTCGAGCCCTACTAAGCCTACCGCCCCTTCTCTTCACCCGATACAAGGCAGTCGAAGTCCCCGCCACCCTGCAGATCTCAATGACGATTTTCTCAGGGTGATTATAGACCTCATTTCTGTGCATGACCGGGTGATCCTAGTGTTGATTGAGACTAGAATAAGTGGTGATAGGGCTGATGAGGTGTCTCGAAGGATTGGGTTCTCTAGTTCGACGCGAATGGAAGCTCAAGGGTTTAGTGGAGGCATATGGGTCTTTTGGAGGACTGAGCGTTTTTAGGTTCAAATTTTCTCTAAAGACTCTCAGTGTGTGAACTTGTTCATTGAAAATATTAAGAGTAAGCATTGGATTTTCTCGGCGGTATATGCTAGCCCAATCCCTGCAAGACGAGAGTACTTATGGGAGGCGCTCTATCAGCTCACGAAGATACATAATAGGCCATGGCTGGTAGCAGGAGATTTGAATGCCTAGAAGTTGGCCTCGGAGAAAAGTGGGAGTTCCAATAAGGTGTACCGTAAGTGTGCTCGATTTGCTAGATGGATTGATGATTGCGAGCTTATTGATCTAGGTTTTTCTGGACCAAAATTGACATGGTCAAGAGAGTATGGTTTGAGAAAGATTAGCATCCGGCTTGATAGGGCGTTAGCGAATGCCTCTTGGAGAAGCTTGTTTCCAGAAGCGACGGTTTCACACCTCCCGAATATCTATTCGGATCATACCCCCTTACTGATTGATTTATTTGGTGCCATTCCTCCTCCAATTTAGGTTTCAAGCAGCGTGATTGACGCATTTGGAATTTCGGCCTTTTGTTCTGGATAGTTGGGAGAATAGTCTGCCTCTCAATGAGACCCTTGCAAGTTTTACAGAAAAAGTAAAGGTGTGGAATAAACAGGTGTATTTAAAAAGAGGAGGATTTTGGCAAGATTGGGTGGTATTCAAAGAGCCCTTTCGGAAAGAAATTCGGTGCACCTTTTCGGATTGGAAAAGAATCTCAAGGCAGAGTATAGAGAAGTGCTCACGCAAGAAGAGATCTTATGGTACCACAAATCCAGGGTGCAATGGATTCAATTTGGTGATTGTAACTCGAAATTTTTTCACACGTCTACTCTCATCCGAAGGAAAAAAGAAATTGGATTGGAAGCTTAAAGGGGGATGATGGAAGTTGGATCACGGATGTAAACCTGTTGAAGAATATGGTTGTTCCATTTTTTCAGAAACTCTATACAGACGAGGGAAATCCAGGTATGCCTGTTAACTTTGTCAATGCTCCGCCCTTGTCTTACTGATGAGCAAATTGCTTCTTTGATGAAGCCAGTGACTCCTAGGGATGTAAAGGATGCGCTTGGAGCATACAAAGCACCTGGAGACGATGGATTTCAGCCATCCCCAAAATTTTGGGATGGAGTTGGTCCCTCTTTGTGTGGTATGGTCTTGAGGGCTTTCCTTGATAAAAGCTTGCCTCAGGGGATCAATCATACTTTGATCAAGTTGATTCCAAAGGTCCCCTTTCCAAAAAGCAGAGAAATGAAGAAGTGACGTCCAAAAGCCCGTGGTCGAAATGCCGCCTCCACGAGAAGGAGAAGAAGTGGAAGTTCCCGTTGAGGAGCCCAAGATGCGGGAGTACGGGAGAAGGGACCCAGACCTAATTAGAGCCGCTTTGCAGGCCCGAGTGCAAGACGAAATCGCTCAAAAGGGGAGCGCGATCCGAAGGGTCGTGGAAGAATTATTCGAGGCGGAAAAAGCGGAATTTAGCCCGCTCGGATTTAGATTTCCGCAAGTTGGACCAGTTTGTGGACAAAATAATCGGACAAGATGCCTATCGCTTTGATCCCCCTACTCTTGAAAACAAGCATAAATCTTTTTCCCGGCTCTTAACCCAACTGAGTAAGGAGGATAGCTCCATAAACTATCAGATGAAACGCGATATTGAACGCAATCTTCTCGATTTCATTGTCCAAGAATGAGGAAGAAGCTTCTTTCAATATCGTGTTGCCCCAGGCCAGGGAACCCCCTCTTTCTAAAAAAGGTTGCGGGATGGGCTTCTTTCTTTTTTTTTCCGGTATGCCGCTCCGCGAGAAAGGAGTTCCACGCACGAGCGGAGCGAAAACTAAGTAGGGAGAAT